CAATTCATGAATTTTCCATTATGAGTCTAATGCATATATGTCTGTATATGCATATATGTCTGCATATATGTATATATGTCTGCATATATGTATATATGTACATATATGCATAGGGGTTCATACAAGAACCATCAAATAAAAAAATTCTATGGAATCATAACATAAAAGTAGGAAAGACTCTTCGGATCTAGTCATACCATTAGATTCTATTGACAATTCCAAAAAACTGTTCATAGTATGATAATACTATGATGATTATCATAGTATGATGACGGTCGGGTGGATATGCCCCTATCGTCTAGTGGTTCAGGACATCTCTCTTTCAAGGAGGCAGCGGGGATTCGACTTCCCCTGGGGGTAGGGAGGAAGTTGATCGTAGATTATCAATAAATCTAGAATTAATTCTTCCTGGGTCGATGCCCGAGCGGTTAATGGGGACGGACTGTAAATTCGTTGACGATATGTCTACGCTGGTTCAAATCCAGCTCGGCCCAATAATTCGTTGCTCCATGAATATGAAATAACCAATTTGTCCTCCAGAAACAGAAATGCCTGATCCGTAGAAATGAAGAGAAAGAGTCAATTTTTTCTCTATCCATGTTTTTCTCATTCGTTCTGATTTTTCTAACGATCTAGATTAATGATACTTAATCTTAATTAAGTATCATAAAAATAAAAATAGTTCTTTTTCTCATTGAAAAATTGATTATCCATTTTTTTGGCAATAAAATAACCACTCGTTACTAGTAATCTGTGTCGCTCTCACTATATTCCATATCCATGTGGATATTCAGTATATCATTCCTGTTTCTGTTACAACACAACGAATAGAATATTCTTATAAAACTAGTAAGAATATGTATGCCATACACCTTGCTGGGATTGTAGTTCAATCGGTCAGAGCACCGCCCTGTCAAGGCGGAAGCTGCGGGTTCGAGCCCCGTCAGTCCCGAACTAGGATCCGATGAATTGATAAATTCATCTCTCCATTTTCTGTGAAAGGGGGGACGGGTAGCAAGATCTAATCCCCAGCGGGGATCCTTATTTCTTTTGTTTTTCGTTTCGCATTTATCATCATACAAGTACGGGAATTTCAATTTCTTTCACTAATACCGATTGATAAGGGGAGACATATGTAAGTTGGTACAATCGGTGGCATTACTATATTCAGTATTTTAATAGATACCATACTCGTCTGACTTTCTTTTTCAATTGTTCAAGAACAATGAAATGGAATAGAGTTCCCCTATTTTTACCGGGAATACATACACAAATTGTATTCGTTTATTGTACGATACACAATGAACTTAACATAATTACCTCGACTTTGTTTGTGTATCCTCAATTACTAATTGGAAACAATCTATCTATTCTCATGCAAATTGCACACTGAATTTTTGATGTATGCGTTCTAGTCTCAATCCAAGAAAGAAGAAGAGATACTATACTAATAAAATAAAAGACCAAGCAACGCCCCTTTTTAGTAAATTTGTTGGAATATTAGATCTTTTCCACTTAGCACCCGTCCTTTTTTCCATCTCACTTCTACTGTTTGGATCTGTGTGACCCATAGAATACCGGTCATATAATATCTCATAATTGTATGTATAAGTATAAGGAAAGAGAGTTGTATAAGGAAGACAAAGACAGTAGGTTATGGAAAAGAAAAAAAAGTGGAAAAAAGAATGAAAAATTCAATGGAATTCCTGATTCAATAAAGAATCCCATTTCGGATTTAGTATGGATAAAATAAAAGATTTTCTTATGTTATACTATTCAATTCTCGACGATGAATCGATTTGATAGATCAGATATTGTTATTCATAATATTGATCCGATTCAGTATCATCAGAATTCAATTCATCCCATTGAATTGACAGGAGTAAAATTTCTTATCTCTATGGGATTATATCCCGAGTTATTGCGAAGTAAAAAAAACAATGAGATTATGGAAGTCAATATTCTCGCATTTATTGCTACTGCACTGTTCATTCTAGTTCCTACTGCTTTTTTACTTATCATCTACGTAAAAACAGTCAGTCAAAATGATTAATTTAACTGAAACTTGGTTGGATTATTAGTTCTTATCAATGATTGAAGAAATAAAAGAAAGGGATTAAAACTCCAAGTTTTAAATGAAATGATTTGGCTGGAATCATAAGTATCTGAGATAGTGTGGTAGAAAGAACTATATATAATATAGTTCTTTCTACCGCACTAGATAGTATTGTATATTTTTATCATATAAATTTATTATCATATAAATAGTATGATCATATAAATTTTATCATATAAAGTTGTATACAGATATGGTTTTATATAGATATAGATCAATTTACAATATGTACATGTATTAGATGTACATCTAATACATATACATCGAAATAGCAGTCTAATTCTATTTCTTTTTTTTTTTTCGCTACATCTACTTGTATGGGTTTCGATCAATCCAAAATAATCCAAGGCCAACTCTTCTAATTCCTAGGCTTCTTATAACTTATAACTTAATATATAGATTTATATTAATAATTAGTTTTTTTTATATATATAATTAGATTTATATATAAATATATATATTTATTTATATATTTATATATAATATATATTCATATATAATAAACTAAATATATATATATAAACTAAATAAATATATATATAAGTATAAGTCCCGAGATCCATCGAAAAATCAATGGAGGAAAAATAGTATGGGTATGGGCATATATTAACTATATAAAATAAAATAAAAATAAAAGAAAAATAAAAGAAAACGAAACCAAGGAATCTTTTTTTTTTTTTTTTTTAGTTTCGCAAAACGATCAATTAAACGATTGATACAATTCGATCACTCAATCGATTATTCAATTAGTAGTACCCCTAGAGTCCACTTCTTCCCCATACTACGAGTGAGAGGGAAAATGTAAAGACTACCATTAAAGCAGCCCAAGTGAGACTTACTATATCCATGTGAATTATGTCTCCTATCTCTATGAAGGAATTATTTCATTATTGATTATTGATCAATAATCATAGTGGAATCAATGGTGCAGAGTCAAAAGAAAATAGGATTCTGACTTAAGGCTATTAATGAACTAATCCAATGAATCTACTCGTAACAAGTTCCTATATTATCAAATTTCTGGTAGAATCGGGAAGCATTAAGCACAAATACGATACACACCTTTTATTTGGAAATAGCAAAGGAATGCTCCTAATGGAACATGTAGAAATAGTAAGACCTATTGTTTGTTACCTTTCTTTCATAAGCAAAAGACGTCAAAATATACCATCAAGATAGATAACCATCTATCTGATACCTCTATTTTATTTGATCTAAGGCTTACGTCTTTCTTTCTGTGAAAGAATGGAATGGTAAGACACCACCATAATTATTACATACATTCTTTTTTTTGTAATCCCCTACACGGGCAAAGAATTTTTTTTTCAACTTTTCTTTTTACTCTATAAATAAGAGCTGCCCAACCATGTTGATTGAATGTTTGAGTACTCAAAGCCTCTCGTGAGTCTGGATACAAAGTATCTTCAGTCCTTTCCACAACTTCTAAATTGATTTCCCATCAGCCTATTCTATTCAATCTAATTCCAGACAGAGTCAGTAAACACTATTTTAGTATTTAGTATAGGTAGTGTAAGATAATTAGGAAGTCTTGATAGTCTTTCGTATAATCTCTTCTTCAATCCTAGGAGCAAAAATGGAGTGTCCTTTAGGAACCTTTGGATACTAAGATTTCCGACCTCTTACTTTCGTAGTTCTGAATCCCAGAATTGACTCTTACTATTTATTTGATTCAATCGATATCATAAATCAAATAAATGTCCGAATCAATTATTAATAAGTAAGGATTACTTCATACCTATTGGTACCGGTTTGGACCGGTACCCAGAACCCAGATTTTGAGAAAAAAAAATTTACAGTTTTTTTTATAGAATTATGGATTCTAAAAATCAAGTATCGACAGGCCTAGTCGTTTGCCTCTGCTTCTTGCGGGGCAAGAATTTGTCGAGTTAGATCAGCAGAATAAGAAATTTCAAGTCTTTTGTTGATCAGGCGACACCCGGATTTGAACTGGGGATAAAGGATTTGCAGTCCCCCGCCTTACCACTTGGCCATGCCGCCAAATCTGATCCAAAAAAAAATGGATAATATTTTTATCCATCCATATTCTATTACTAATTTTTTTTGATCTTGAATCCCATTGTACTTATCCCTTTTCAAAAATTAATCCCTATTTTTTATTGGATCCAGTTTAGATTATTCTCTTCGATTGATTGTATCTCAAAAGACACACTGCTTAAAAACTTCCCTTCTCCTTCTATTGAAAAGAGAAAAAATAGATTTCCGGTCACAGACCGAAAAATTCAGGGCAAATTGGAACCATTAACTATTTTTACTTTAGAATTAGTGAATTTTACTTTAGAATTAGTAAACGGTTCTTAAATTTGTATCTCAAATTGTGTTTCTTTAATGGTATAACAAAATCAAATTGATTTACGACTAATCAGTATCAATTATTTTCAATAATCAATCCTTTTCAATTTCAATTATAACAAAATATATGTGTATATGTAAACCCCAGAACAGAAATTGTTACACGGATACCGAATTGGGTCTTTCTCTTATGTACATATCCCTATAGAGAATTATCGTGCTTAAATTTTTCATTGAATATTTTGAATAGAAAATAGGAATTATGATATAGTGCGACCTGACTTCTGTTGCCACAAGTAAAATTACGATAAAAGATGCAATATGCGGATAGGTATATCGGCATGTACTTAATAAATACTACTCCTATTACTATTACGTTACGCAATTCAATCGTATTCTATCTATAAATTCTACTACCAAAAAGAATCCGCGAATTCTTTTTTGAACATTAAAGTGTGCTAAAAAAAGGAAATTCTATACTGCTCCTGATTATTCTGTCTTTATCTCATTCATAAAGAGCGGATTTCATCCTGAATCCATTTATTTTTTTGGT